ATATAAACCCTCTAACGGGGTCAGAGGGTATTTCGATCAAGGTTAAATACCAGGATCAGGTTTGGCTCCGAGCGTCTTTCTGCATGTTTGCAGTGATAAAAATGCTATGTTTTCATTTGGTTGGTGTAGCATTTAAATAGTTTACAATTAATGATATTTGAAACATTATAAAAGAGTGAACTATTTTTTGGTGGTGAGGGTTTGAAAGTTAAAATAAGTATGTTTTACCACCTTAAGCTGTGGGGTTGTCACTAGGTTTGGCTCCGAGCGTCTTTCTGCATGTTTGCAGTGATAAAAATGCTATGTTTTCATTTGGTTGGTGTAGCATTTAAATAGTTTACAATTAATGATATTTGAAACATTATAAAAGAGTGAACTATTTTTTGGTGGTGAGGGTTTGAAAGTTAAAATAAGTATGTTTTACCACCTTAAGCTGTGGGGTTGTCACTAGGTTTGGCTCCGAGCGTCTTTCTGCATGTTTGCAGTGATAAAAATGCTATGTTTTCATTTGGTTGGTGTAGCATTTAAATAGTTTACAATTAATGATATTTGAAACATTATAAAAGAGTGAACTATTTTTTGGTGGTGAGGGTTTGAAAGTTAAAATAAGTATGTTTTACCACCTTAAGCTGTGGGGTTTTCCTGTTTCCGGGGGTTTTCAGGAGTATTAAGAACCTTAGAAGTTTAGGGGGGGTAGGGGGGGTTTTCCGCGTAAAAAAGGGGGAGAAAGGGGGTATCTATTAGGATACAAGGGGGAACAATCATACCCTTATGCACTTGAAATCTATAAATGTTATTCTTCAAATTAAGATTATTAACATTCATACATTTTACTTATGCAAGAAAAATGCTCACCCTTTAAACGCTTCTTTTGGCTGGATGCACTCTGTAATGCCAAATGAAAGGAAAAAGAAAAAGGAAACCCCTTACCCGCTGGAGTGAGTGCTCGGCATGCTGGGTAACGAGTCGTATGTAATTCCAACATTAACTTATGTAAGCGTTAATGAAAGTGTGAGGAATAATATCAGGTAATGGCCCTGAAGTAGGAACCAAATGCCAGGAATAAATCACTGAGTGAAACCCCCACGATTTTTGTCCCTGACCATCAATAACCGTTATCATTAAGATATAGTCGATTGGTAGGTTCTTATTGAGTCGATTCTGTTTAATGGGCGAGATTTTGAGTCTTGGTATAACTTTGCTTATGAATGTTGTGTTGATTCTTAAGTTTCGGCCAGTCCCTTAGTTTCAATTATTTTAAGATTTAGGATTACTTAGGTTTATGAACATCTTAGTTTTGTGTGACAAGTGAATGGTTTAGTTCAATATATGGTTATTATACATAATGTGTCTTAATATAATACATAATATGGTTAATATATATATATGGTGTTATTACATATATGTAAAGGAAACAATACTTTATATATGTACATACAGTCAAAGAATAGTTTAGTGCCAGAATCCTAGCTTTGGGAGCCAGGGGTAGGAGTTGAAATCTCCTTTCTTTGAGCAGTAGGGGGGACTCTAACCTCCGACGGTCAGTTTACAAGACTGACGCTCTGATTCTGAGCTACTAATGCATCGCCATCCAATGGCTTTATTCTCTAGTCACCCTGCTATCGGTATAGCTAGTAGGAAGAGGGAGAAGTAGATAAGTGAGGCAACTTGTCCGATAATTACAAAGGGGTGTTCTACGGGTATTCCTCCGATTCAGGTAAGGATTATAACGTCTGCTACTAAAGATCAAAACAGGAATTGTGTTAGAGGTCGGAATATAAGGCTTCGTTGCTTAGACGTGTGGAGAAGGGGCACAAGTAAAAGGACTAAGATAGAGAACAATAGGGCGAGTACACCACCGAGTTTATTGGGGATAGATCGCAGGATAGCGTATGCAAAGAGGAAATACCACTCGGGCTTAATGTGTGGAGGAGTAACAAGTGGGTTTGCGGGGGTAAAATTATCCGGGTCTCCGAGCAGATTGGGGGAAAATAGGGCGAGAGATGTCAGGGCAATAAGAAGTACTGCGAACCCAAGGAGGTCTTTGTAGGAGAAATAGGGGTGAAAAGAGACCTTGTCAGAGTCTGAGTTTAATCCTGTGGGGTTGTTGGATCCTGTTTCATGTAGGAAAAGAAGATGAATTACTGTTGCGGCCGCAATTACAAAGGGGAATAGGAAGTGAAATGCAAAGAAACGGGTGAGAGTAGCATTATCTACAGAGAACCCGCCTCAGATTCATTGAACAAGAGTGCCTCCTACATAGGGGACGGCGGAGAGTAGGTTGGTAATAACAGTTGCACCTCAGAAGGACATTTGTCCTCAGGGGAGTACATATCCTACGAAAGCTGTCATTATCACAAGGAGGAGCAGGACAACTCCGATGGTTCATGTTTCCTTATAGAGGTATGAGCCGTAATAAAGGCCTCGACCGATATGAAGATAAATACAGACGAAGAAAAAAGATGCACCGTTGGCGTGGATATTTCGGATTAATCATCCGTAGTTAACGTCTCGGCAGATGTGGGCGACTGAGGTGAAGGCAGTTGCGATATCGGATGTATAGTGTATGGCAAGAAATAAGCCAGTCAGGATTTGGGTAATCAGACATAGTCCTAGCAGGGAACCAAAGTTCCATCATACGGAAATGTTGGAGGGGGCAGGGAGGTCAACTAAGGCATCGTTTGCGATCTTTAATAGGGGATGTGACTTACGAAGGTTGGTCATTGAAAGTTTCTATAGTTGAATAACAACGATGGTTTTTCAAGTCATCAGTTCAGGTTAGAGTCCTGGTAGAAATTATGACTTTTGTTATATACTTACTTCTTTTTTCTCTTGTGTTAGGATTGGTTGCGGTTGCTTCCAACCCGTCTCCTTACTTTGCTGCATTAGGTCTGGTCGTTGTAGCTGGAGTGGGGTGTGGTGTATTAGTGGGGCATGGTGGGCCTTTTCTGTCCCTGGTATTGTTCTTAATTTATCTTGGTGGGATGTTAGTAGTTTTCGCGTATTCGGCAGCGTTGGCTGCTGAGCCTTACCCGGAGAGTTGAGGCAGTCAATCTGTTTTACTTTACGGGGGAATATATATGGTGGGGGTGGGGTTAGTTTCCGTGTTATTCTGAGGGGGGTGATATGAGTGCTCGTGGGTATTGGCGGATGAGCTGGGGGAATTTTCTATCTTTCGGGCAGATGTTGGGGGAGTTGCCTTGATGTATTCTTCAGGGGGTTTTATATTGGCTATTAGTGCGTGGGTACTTTTATTAGCCTTATTGGTAGTTCTTGAGTTAACACGTGGGATTAAACGTGGGGCTCTTCGGGCGGTTTAGGTAACAAAGACGAGGACTATAAGAGCTAGGGAAAGAACAAATAAGGCGAGATATGTTTTAATTAGGCCGTTTTGGATATTGCTTACTGACGAAGAAAGTGGTAGGTTAGAGGAGGCAACTGCCTTAGGCCCAGTTTTCTCTAATCAGGTTTGGTCAATTGTTTGGCCGGCGATAATTTGACCAAGGGTCAAGGAGAACTTAGAGGTGAAACGGTGTACAATTGGTTGAAAGAAGCCGGTTATGACGGTAAAACGATTAGTTCCAGAAAGGGAGGTTGGGTTTTGTTTATTGCTTCCTTTTATCACAAGATCCTTAGAAATAAGAAGGCCTATAATTGTTACCAGGAGGGCAGATAATTTAAGGAGGGGGTGTATAGTTATAATAGGGGTATTTAGAGGCACTATATTATAAACAATTAGTATTCCTGCAAGAATGCTTCCTCATGCTAGTCGTTTAAGCGGGTTAATGACGGCGGAGTTATTCTCGTTAATGGGGGAAAGGGGGTTAAATCGGGGGTGTCCCATTAAGACAAAGTAGAGTAGTCGGAAGCTGTAGACTGCTGTAAAAGAGGTGGCTAAGAGGGTCAGGCCTAGGGCTCAGGCGTTTAAATAGGATGTGTTTAGTGCTTCAATAATGGCGTCTTTAGAAAAAAACCCGGATAGGAAGGGGGTGCCTGCTAGGGCCAGGCTGCCGATTGTTAAACAAGCGGATGTGCGGGGTATGAGGCGGAGTAGACCTCCCATTTTTCGGATGTCTTGTTCGTCATTTAAGCTGTGGATAATGGATCCGGAGCACAGAAATAGTATAGCTTTGAAGAAGGCATGTGTACAGATGTGAAGGAAAGCTAGTTGCGGCTGATCTAGGCCGATAGTAACCATTATTAACCCAAGCTGGCTGGATGTTGAAAATGCAATAATTTTTTTGATGTCGTTTTGTATAATAGCGCAGGCTGCAGTGAAGAAGGTTGTTAGGGCTCCGAGGCAAAGGCAGGTTGTGAGGGCAGTCTGGTTATTTTCTAGCAGGGGGCTCATTCGAATTAGTAGGAAGATACCTGCAACAACCATAGTGCTTGAGTGGAGAAGGGCTGATACCGGGGTGGGGCCCTCCATGGCAGCCGGTAATCAGGGGTGAAGTCCAAATTGGGCTGATTTACCAGTAGCTGCAAGAATGAGGCCTATAAGTGGGTAGGTTAGGTCTATGTCTTTAGCGGCTGTAAACATTTGTTGTATTTCTCAGGAGTTTAGGTTTGTTGCTATTCAGGCCATTCCAAATATTAACCCGATGTCTCCGACTCGGTTATAAAGTACTGCTTGCAGCGCTGCGGTGTTGGCGTCTGCTCGTCCCCATCATCATCCGATTAGAAGAAATGAGAGGATTCCTACTCCCTCCCAACCAATAAATAGTTGGAATATGTTGTTTGCTGTAACTAGAATAATTATGGCGATTAGAAACATTAGTAGGTAATTAAAGAAACGATTTTTTCGGGGGTCAGCATGTATATATCATGTGGCAAATTCTAGAATTGATCAAGTTACGTAGAGGGCAATAGGAATAAAGGTTATTGAGTAAGTGTCAAAATTTAGACTGAGATTAATATCGAAGGAATTAATATTTATTCAGGCCCAGTTATTGGTGACCACATCTGTTCCTGTAACAAGGACTATGAGTAAGGGAATGAGGCTAATAAAAAAAGCTGCTTTTACTGTCTCTACGACATGTTTAATAGGTCAGTCTGGTTTGATAAGGGACGGGACCAGAGTTATTAGTACTGGATAAGCTAAAAAGGCAAAAATACAAGTTAAACATGTTGTAGCTAATACAGGATTAAAGGGCATAAGCTGCTACTTGGACTTGCACCAAGAGTTTTTGGTTCCTAAGACCAAGGGATGACTGTTATCCTTTAGGAGCTGTTCGAGTGAGCCTGGGGTTTAACCAAGGGGATGAAAATTAGCAGTTTCCATTGCTTCGAGCCTCTCTCGGTGGGTAAGGGGGCTTTAACCCCTGTTTTTAGAATCACAATCTAATGTTTTAGTTAAACTATACCTACAGGCTGTTCACCCCCAGATTAGTTCAGGTTTTAGAATAAGAAGAATCAGAGGAATTAGGTGAAGTACAACTAAGAGGTGTTCTCGGGTGTGGTACGGTTCAATTTTAGTAACATGTTTTGGGAGGGGGCCTCGTTGGGTTGAAAGGAAGAGGTAAAGCGAGTAACCGGCGGCAAGTAGGACGCCTAATCCTGTTACCAACAGTGTTCATCAGGATCAGCTAAACAGAGAAGTAATTATCATTAGTTCACCCATTAGGTTAGGGAGGGGGGGAAGGCCCATATTGGCCAGGCTGGAGATGAACCATCACGTTGCTGTAAGGGGTATAACTGTCTGAAGTCCTCGTGCCAGAATCATGGTTCGGGTGTGGGTTCGTTCGTAGTTTGCGTTTGCTAGGCAGAAGAGGGCTGAGGAGGTAAGACCATGTGCAATTATCAAGACAAGTGCTCCTGTGATCCCCCAGGGTGATTGAATGAGAATGCTTGCGGTTACGAGGCCTATGTGGCCAACTGATGAGTAGGCGATGAGGGATTTAAGATCAGTCTGACGTAAGCAAATTGAGCCAGCCATGATAATACCTCAGAGTGCGAGAGCTATAAACGGGTAGGTAACATCTTTAATTACAGCTTCTGATAAGACTATCATGCGAATTATGCCGTAGCCCCCTAGTTTTAGTAGAACCGCTGCAAGGATTATTGAGCCTGCGATTGGGGCTTCTACATGTGCTTTTGGAAGCCATAAGTGTATACCATAGAGGGGTATTTTAACTAGAAATGCCAGAAGACAGGCGATTCATCATATTTTATTTGAGTGGGTTAGCAGGGGTGTGGGGTCCAGGTATGGGAGGACTAATATTGATAAAGTGCCGATATGGGCCTGTAGTAAAAGTAGGGCAACAAGGAGAGGAAGTGAGGCTGCTAGTGTGTAGAACAGAAAATATACTCCGGCATTGAGCCGTTCTTTTTGGTTCCCCCAGCGGGTAACAATAATAAGAGTGGGGATGAGGGTGGCTTCAAATATGATGTAAAATATAATTATTTCGGTAGCGCCGAATGCTAAAAGTAAAAAGAATTGGAGTGAGGCAATAAGTGAGAGAAATATTCGTTGGCGGCCGATTGGTTCGGTGCTTACGTGCTTTTGGCTTGCTAGAATTATTAGTGGGAGAAGCCAGCATGTCAGGATAAGAAGGGGTGTTGATAAGGGGTCTGTGCCTAAATAGAGATTAAGTGAGGTTCAACCAGTCTCCGAGCAGTTTTTTAATCATGAAAGGCTTACGAAGCAGATACAGAAGCTTTGTGTGAGGATTGCGGGTCAAAGTCATTTTGCTTTAGCCAGTCAGGCTGTGGGAATTAGTATAAGTGTGGGGATTAAAACTTTTAGCATTGTAGTAAATTTAGGTTTTGGAGTCGGTCGGTACCATGCGTGCGAGCGGTGGCTACCAGTAGTGCTAATCCTGCACTTGCCTCGCAGGCTGAAAATGCCAGGAGGAGCATGGGTGATGCTGAGAAGTTGGTCGAGTCAAGCTGGAGTGTCCATAGAGAAAAAGCAATAAATAGTGAAAGCATTATGCCTTCAAGACACAGCAGGGCAGAGAGGAGGTGGGACCGCTGAAATGCTAAACCCGTGAGCCCTAGGACGAAGGATGATGAGAAGGCAAAATGTGTAGGGGACATCTAAGTGGTTGCGGACTTAAACCACAAGTTTTTGAGCCGAAATCAAATGTTTTTATTAAACTAACCGCCTATTCCGCTCATTCGAGGCCCCCTTGGATTCACTCGTATACCAGGCCTAGTGTTAGTATAAATAGAACTGCTGCTGCTCAAGAAAAGGTGAGTAGCGGTGTTGTAAGTTGGTCTCCTCAGGGAAGGGGGAGAAGGAGTGCAATTTCCAGATCAAATAGGAGGAACAGGATGGCGACAAGGAAGAATCGCAGAGAAAATGGTAATCGGGCGGACCCCATAGGGTCAAAACCGCATTCGTAAGGTGAGAGCTTCTCATGGTCTGGCGTAATTTGGGGGAGTCAAAAAGAGACTACAGTAAGCACCGCTGAGAGGGAGGCAGTAATTACAATCACTGTTGTGAGCAGGTTCATTATCTTTCCTTGGAATTTAACCAAGACCGGGTGATTGGAAGTCACTTATACTAAGTTTAATACTAGAAAGATTAGGAGCCTCATCAGTAGATAGAGATATAGAGGAATAGTCAGACGACGTCTACGAAGTGCCAGTATCATGCGGCTGCTTCAAATCCAAAGTGGTGGTTAGATGTAAAGTGGTGGAGGGTTTGGCGTAGTAGGCAGATGGCTAAGAATGTTGAGCCAATAAGGACATGGAGTCCGTGGAAGCCAGTGGCAACAAAGAATGTGGCACCATAGACTCCGTCTGCGATAGTAAAGGGTGCTTCGTGGTATTCAAGTCCTTGAAGGAAAGTAAAATAGCCCCCGAGGAGAATGGTTAAGGTTAGGGATTGAATAGCTTGTTTTCGTTTACCCTCCATAATGCTGTGGTGGGCCCAAGTGACTGTTACGCCGGAGGCAAGTAAGACTGCCGTGTTGAGTAGTGGAACTTCAAAGGGGTCTAGAGGGGTAATACCTGCCGGTGGTCAGAAGCCCCCTAGTTCGGGGGTGGGGGCAAGGCTCGCATGGTAGAAGGCTCAGAAGAATCCTAAGAAAAACAAGACTTCTGAAGTAATAAAGAGAATTATACCGTACCGGAGGCCTTTTTGGACAGGAGGAGTGTGGTGTCCTTGGAACGTTCCTTCTCGCACAACATCTCGTCACCACTGGTAGACGGTTAAAATAAGAAGAACTGTTCCGAGGGTTATCAGAGTGGTGGAGTGGAAGTGAAATCAAATAGCAAGGCCGGAGGTTATCAATAGGGCAGCGATGGCTCCTGTGAGGGGTCAGGGGCTGGGGTCAACTATATGGTAGGGGTGTGCTTGATGGGCCATTAGATGTTTTCTTGGAGGTACAGGCTTAGTAATAATACAAAGACATATGCCTGAATTATAGCAACTGCAACTTCTAGAATCGTAAGAAGAAGTAGTACGGCTGCCGTTAGAATGGCCACAGCGGGCATAAGGGGTATAAGTACAAAGACGGCTGTTGCAATGAGCTGAATAAGTAGATGTCCTGCTGTGAGGTTAGCTGTTAGTCGAACAGCGAGGGCAAGAGGGCGGATAATTAAACTGATTGATTCGATGATAATTAGGACTGGGATTAGAGCGGTGGGGGTGCCTTCTGGTAAAAAATGACCTAGCGCGTGGGTTGGTCGATCTCGCATACCAATAATTACAGTTGCCAACCAAAGTGGGACGGCAAAGCCTAAATTTAGGGAGAGTTGGGTTGTGGGAGTGAAGGTATAAGGAAGAAGACCAAGCAGATTAATAGTTAGGAGAAAGATCATTAGGGAGGCGAAGAGGGCTGCCCATTTATGTCCGCCGGGGTTTAGTGGGAGGAGGAGTTGTGATGTAAAATTCTTAATAGATCAGGCTTGTAATGTTACTACGCGGTTATTCATTCAGCGTTCGGATGGGTTGGGGTATAAAATTCAGGGCAGGGTGACTGCTACTGCAAATAGAGGGATTCCTAAATAAGAAGGGGATAGGAATTGGTCAAAAAAGCTTAAGACCAGGGTCAGATTCAGGTTCGAGTTTTGGCCTGGCTAATATTTTTAGGGGCCGGGTTGTAATTTTCAATATATTTAACGACTTTAGTGGGGACGATTGCTGCAAAAACCAATCAAGAAAGACCTATAAACAAGAGTCACGGGGCAGGATTCAACTGAGGCATACCACTAAGGGTGGTTGTTAGGCACCAATCTTTAGCTTAAAAGGCTAACGCTTCAACTAATCAGCTTCTTAGTGAGATGTCTTCAATTATTAGTGAAGACCAGTTTTCGAAGTGCTCGAGAGGAACTGCTTCTACAACGATGGGTATAAAGCTGTGGTTAGCCCCACAAATTTCGGAGCACTGCCCATAAAATACGCCCGGGCGGCTAACAATAAAGGTTGTTTGGTTTAGTCGTCCAGGGACGGCATCGGCTTTCACACCTAGAGCCGGGACGGCTCAGGAATGTAGGACGTCTTCAGCGGAGATAAGGACTCGAATTGGGGATTCCATTGGAATTACTATTCGGTGGTCTGCTTCTAGAAGTCGGAATTGACCGGGGGTGAGGTCTTGTGTCGGGATTATATATGAATCAAATCCGAGGTCCTCGTAGTCTGTGTACTCGTAGCTTCAATATCATTGGTGGCCTAGGGCTTTAATTGTGAGGTGGGGGTCATTAATTTCATCTATTAAGTACAAAATTCGTAGGGATGGTAGGGCAATAAGAATAAGGATTACAGCGGGGAGGACTGTCCAAATAATTTCAATTTCTTGGGAATCAAGTACAAGTTTATCGGTGAGTTTAGTTGTAACCATAGCTACAATAATATAAACCACTATTGTGCTAATAAGAATAACGATCATTAGAGCGTGGTCATGAAAGTGAAGAAGTTCCTCTATAAGGGGTGAAGCTGCGTCCTGAAATCCAAGTTGTGTGGGATGTGCCATAATAAGATTAAGATACGCGGGGCTTGAACCCGCGACTCTGCCTTGACAAGGCAGTGTAATTACACTTTACTAGTATCTTATTAGTGTTTTATGAAGAAAGTGGCAGAGCGGCTATGTGATTGGCTTGAAACCAATTGATGGGGGTTCAACTCCTCCCTTTCTCGTTAGTTTGACGGAGTTTGGACGAATGCAGGCTCTTCAAATGTGTGGTAGGGTGGAGGGCAGCCGTGAAGTCATTCAATGTTTGTTGCGGTCAGTGTTACTGTTAGGACTTCTCGCTTGGCTGTAAATGCTTCTCAAAGAATAAATAAGAACATGATTACAGCTACAAGTGAAAGTAGAGAGCCAATTGATGAAACTGTATTTCATAGAGCATATGCATCTGGGTAATCTGAGTACCGTCGGGGTATCCCGGCTAGACCTAAGAAATGTTGGGGGAAGAATGTTAAGTTTACTCCGATAAATATTACGCCGAAGTGGATTTTTGTCCATGTGGAGTGAAGGGTGTAGCCTGTGAATAGCGGGAATCAGTGTACGAAGGCGGCGACAATGGCAAATACAGCTCCTATTGATAAAACATAGTGGAAGTGTGCGACTACATAATATGTGTCGTGAAGGACAATATCTAGAGATGAATTTGCCAGTACAATTCCAGTTAGGCCCCCTACTGTGAAGAGGAAAATAAAGCCCAGGGCTCAGAGTAGAGGTGTTTCCCATTTGATGTTTCCCCCATGAAGAGTTGCAAGTCAGCTAAAGACTTTTACACCGGTTGGAATCGCAATAATTATAGTAGCGGATGTGAAGTAGGCACGCGTGTCTACGTCCATTCCTACTGTAAACATGTGGTGGGCCCACACAATAAATCCTAGAAGGCCGATAGCTATCATAGCTCAGACCATTCCTATATAGCCAAAGGGTTCTTTCTTCCCTGAGTAGTAGGCTACAATGTGTGAAATTATTCCGAAGCCTGGTAAGATGAGAATATATACCTCTGGGTGACCAAAGAATCAAAACAGGTGTTGATAGAGGATAGGGTCTCCTCCTCCCGCGGGGTCAAAGAAGGTTGTGTTTAGATTACGGTCTGTTAATAGTATTGTGATGCCAGCAGCCAGGACTGGTAGGGATAATAGTAGAAGTACGGCTGTAATAAGGACAGCTCAAACGAAAAGTGGAATCTGGTATATTGTTACACTAGTTGGTTTTATGTTAATAATAGTGGTGATGAAATTAATAGCACCCAGAATAGAGGAGATTCCTGCAAGGTGGAGCGAGAAGATCGTAAGATCAACTGATGCCCCAGCATGGGCTAGGTTTCCAGCTAGCGGAGGGTAAACAGTTCACCCAGTACCTGCTCCGGCTTCAACGCCTGAAGAGGCTAAAAGGAGTAAAAAGGATGGGGGAAGGAGTCAAAAGCTTATGTTATTTATTCGGGGAAAGGCTATGTCGGGGGCTCCAATTATTAGGGGAATGAGCCAGTTTCCGAATCCTCCAATTATGATAGGCATAACTATAAAAAAAATTATTACGAAGGCGTGTGCGGTGACGATTACATTATAAATCTGGTCGTCTCCGAGGAGGGCTCCAGGTTGACTAAGTTCTGCTCGAATGAGTAGGCTTAGGGCTGTCCCCACTATTCCGGCCCAGGCACCAAATACAAGATAGAGGGTGCCGATGTCTTTGTGATTGGTCGAGAAAAATCAACGTGTGATTGCCACAGGTAAGATGGCTGAGTTAAGCGGTGGGTTGTAGCCCCATACACAGAGGTTCGAGTCCTCTTCTTATCAAGCCTTGGGGTGTTACACGTTAGATTGCAAATCTGAAGAAGCAGGCTAGTCGCCTGCCGGGGCTTTCCCCCGCCTATTAGTTGCCCGGTTAGGCGGGGGAAAGTAGATTGATGCTCGATGGATTGGGCGCTTAGCTGTTAACTAAATCCTTGTAGGATCGAGGCCTACCTTTCTAGAAAGGTCTTATCTTAATTAAAGTGTCTGCTTTGCATGCAGAAGATGTGGGGTAATAGCCCGCAGGTCTTATTAGGGACTGAGAGAGTCTAACTCCCGCTTAGGGCTTTGAAGGTCCTTGGTCTTATCGCTATCCTAAGCCCCTTAGGTGATGAGTAGTGCTACAGCAGCTGGGGTTAGTGGGAGCAGTAAAATAGTACCTGTGGTTGAGGTTGCTACGTGAGTAGTAAACCGGGAGTTTATAAATCGTCAGGGGGCTGTGCCCGTAACGTTGTTGGGAGATATTGTAAGGGTTATTGCGTATGAGAGGCGTAGGTAGAAGTAAAGGCTGAGAAGGGAGGTTAATGCGGCGAGGGTGGCAAGGGCTGGCATATCTTGTTTTGTTAGCTCTTGTAAAATAAGTCATTTAGGTATAAAGCCGGTAAGTGGAGGTAGACCTCCCAGGGACAGAAGGACAAGTGGGGTGAGGGCTGTGAGGGCAGGCATTTTTGTCCAGGAAATTGCCAGAGCATTAATGGTGGTAGCCTCATTTATTTTAAAGATTATAAATGTTGAGAAGGTTATAATGAAGTATGTAATTAGGGCAAGAAGGGTGATGAGAGGTGAGAATTGGAGAATCAACACCATTCAGCCTAGATGTGCAATTGAGGAGTAGGCAAGTATCTTTCGTAGCTGTGTTTGGTTAAGACCCCCTCATCCTCCAACCATGGTAGATAATAAACCTATAATAATTAGGGGGGCTGAGTTAGTTGTCTGAAGTTGGAGGAGGAGGGCAAAGGGGGCAAGTTTTTGTCATGTCGATAACACAAGACCTGTAATAAGGTCTAAACCCTGAAGGACCTCTGGAAGTCAAGCATGTACGGGGGCTAGTCCGATTTTCAGTGCTAGGGCGAGAATGAGGAGAGTTGCAGGAAAGGGGTGGGCGATTTGTTGAATTTCCCATTGGCCTGTGAGTCAGGCGTTGGTAGTGCTTGCGAATAATAGTGCTGCGGCTGCTGTTGCTTGTGTTAAGAAATATTTTGTGGTAGCTTCGACTGCGCGGGGATGGTGGTGTCGGGCTATAAGGGGAATAATGGCCAGTGTGTTAATTTCGAGGCCTATCCAAGCGAGTAGTCAATGTGAGCTCGCGAAGACAATTGTTGTCCCCAGGCCTAGACCAAGCAAAAGCGTGGTTATTACATAGGGGCTCATTAGTAGAGGCAGGATTCGAACCTACATTGGAGGGGTATGGGCCCAAGAGCTTATTTAGCTGACTTTACTAGGAAGTGGTGTAGAGGGAGCACTAAGAGTTTTGATCTCTTCAGGTTGGGTTCGAATCCCTTCTTTCTAAGGAGCTGGGGGGACTTAAACCCCCATTATTCACTCTATCAAAGTGGTCCTTTATACTCAGGCACAGCTCCTTATTACAGTTGTGGTGGGAGACCAGCAAATGCGATGGGGAGCGCTAAGTGTCAAATAACTAGGGCTAATGTAAGGGGGAGGAAATTTTTTCAGATTAAGTGCATGAGCTGGTCGTATCGAAATCGGGGGTAGGAGGCTCGGACCCAGAGGAAAACAACTGAGAGTAGAGCTGCTTTGGTTATAAGGTTAATGGCAGTCAATTCTGGCATGCTGGGGATGTGTGAAGCACCTAAAAAGAGGGTCGCGGAGAGAGTATTTATTAACAGAATATTGGAATATTCGGCTAAGAAGAATAAGGCGAAAGGTCCTCCAGCATATTCTACATTAAACCCTGAAACTAGTTCAGATTCCCCCTCAGTTAAGTCGAAGGGTGCTCGGTTTGTTTCAGCGAGCGTGGAAATATACCACATGGCAGCTAGAGGTCAGGCTGGTACAACTAGTCAAATTGCCTCTTGGGCCGTGTTAAATGTTTGGAGGGTAAATCCCCCGGTAAAAATAATAATATTAAGTAAAATAAGTCCTAAGCTAACTTCGTAGGAAATGGTTTGTGCGACAGCTCGTAAAGCCCCAACTAGTGCATATTTTGAATTTGATGCTCAGCCTGAGCCTAGAATGGAATATACTGCAAGGCTGGATAGTGCTAGAATAAACAAAATCCCTAAATTAAGGTCCAGGATGGGGTAAGGGAAAGGTATGGGGGTCCATAGTGTGAGGGCTAATGTAAGTGCTAGCATAGGGGCTAAAAGAAACAGAACGGGGGATGCGGTGGAGGGTCGTACAGGCTCCTTAATAAATAATTTAACACCGTCAGCGATGGGTTGAAGAAGGCCGAAAGGTCCTACGATGTTGGGTCCCTTTCGAAGTTGTATGTAGCCTAAGACTTTTCGTTCAAGCAAGGTGAGGAATGCTACAGCTAGCAGGACTGGTACAATAAGGGTTAGAGGGCTAATTACATGGGTGATGAGTGTTGAAATCATAGTTAAGGAGAGGACTTGAACCTCTGTAGAAAGGGCTTAGGTCTTTTGCACTATCCGAGCTCTGCCACCTTAACATGCCGTTCTCTCTGGCACAGTGTCCACGCCCTTTTGCCTAGCTTAGATTTTTTCATTAGGTGGGGGTGAGGTGTACTTGGAGCATTGACCCCTTCTTTTCGGCCCTTTCGTACTAGAAAAGATCATTACATAGATAGAAACTGACCTGGATTACTCCGGTCTGAACTCAGATCACGTAGGACTTTAATCGTTGAACAAACGAACCCTTAATAGCGGCTGCACCATTAGGATGTCCTGATCCAACATCGAGGTCGTAAACCCCCTTGTCGATACGGGCTCTAGAAGGGGATTGCGCTGTTATCCCTAGGGTAACTTGGTTCGTTGATCGGTATTACCGGATCACTTAGGTCAGAATTTCTGCTGATTAGGGCTGTCGCCCTGGTTTGTGGGAGGGAAAGAAGTTTTGGGGTGTGCTCCCCTTCCGCGTGGGGGTTTTGTGTTCCCCATGGTCGCCCCAACCGAAGACAGTGGGGCAGATTCTATATGGTTCAAGCCCTTAACAGGGTGTATTTAACATAGTATGTCCTTATGTCTAAAGCTCCATAGGGTCTTCTCGTCTTATGGGTGTATCCCCGCCTCTGCACGGGGAGGTCAATTTCACTGACTTGGGAAAGGAGACAGTTAAGCCCTCGTCATGCCATTCATACGGGTCTTCATTTAAAAGACAAGTGATTACGCTACCTTTGCACGGTCAAAATACCGCGGCCGTTGAACTAGATTGTCACTGGGCAGGCGGGACCTCTTATACTGTGGTTTTGCAAGAGGCGATGTTTTTGGTAAACAGGCGAGGCTTGGGGTATGTTTGCCGAGTTCCTTCTCTCCCCTTTAGTCTTTCCTCTGGGGCACACCAGTGTGGGGTTAACGGGCTTGCATTGGATGTTTTTCTGGTCTGTTTATGACATTTTCCAATACCCTCTTAGATTGGGGCCGTTAGTATTCGGTGGGTGGTCCGTTCCGATTTACACGTGTGCGAGGAGAGAATCTGAAGTATTCTCTTATTACGCATATTAGCATAATTGTTCCTATGAAAAGCATAGGACAGCTTGTTAAATTTAGGGGATTAAGAAGGGTTTATCGGTATATACGGGGGGTATTAAGTTCAAGCTTCAACGCTTTTTGTAAGGGTGGCTGCTTTTAGGCCCACTAGAACATCTATCCTTATTAAGTATGATCTCTATCCTCCTGGTAAAGTTGTGTCTTTTTTCAAGGGAGCTGTACCCCCTTTGACTAACACCCCTAGTTTCTCATTGCATCCGAAGGTCAATGAAGTATATGAGTTGGGAATCTAGGGGGCTGAACTCCTATCCAGTTCACAAGCAACCAGCTATAACTGAGTTCGGTAGGTCTGTCACCCCTACTCGAAGCTCTTCCCACTCTTTTGCCACAGAGACGGGTTTGCCCTATAAATAGGCTGTCTTGGAGTAGCTCACTCAGTTTCGGGGTTCCAAACTACAAGTTCTTTTTGCTTGAAGGTCCTAGCTAAATCATGATGCAAAAGGTACGAGGTTAAATCTCTGCTTTTTTAGGCTTTACTGGTCTATTTCAGCTCTTTTTCAGCTTTCCCTTGCGGTACTTTTTCTATTGCTCCAAATTTCCTTTTTTATCGCCTGGACTCAGGGGGAAGAATGGTTTAGTTACGTAGGTTTGACGTGCTTTGAGGTTTATATATAAAGATTTGTTGAATGTGGGGGTGGGGCTAGCTAATAGGCGTCAGGGCGCTCTGATTTGCACAGAGGTCTTCTCGGTGTAAGTGAGGTGCTGGGTCTAGTCTAAGCTACGTCCTGATTTTTCCAAGTACACCTTCCGGTACACTTACCATGTTACGACTTTCCTCCCCTTCGCGGGTTTTGAGTTTTTAGTTAATTTAGTCTGTATGCTTGGGGAGGGTGACGGGCGGTATGTGCGTGCTTTAGGGCCAATTTCAGCGGAACGCTCTATTTTCTGCTTACTGCTAAATCCTCCTTTAGCTGCATGTTTCAATGCAACATTCGTATTTACTATATCTAGTAAATGTAGCCCATTTCTTCCCCTCTCATTCGCTACACCTCGACCTGACGTTCTGGGCTTTGCCAATTTTGCTTACTATAAGTCCTTCACAGGGTAAGCTGACGACGGTGGTATATAGGCGGATCTAACAAGGGAGGGTGAGGTTTAACGGGGGTTATCGGTTCTAGAACAGGCTCCTCTAGGTGGATGTAAAGCACCGCCAAGTCCCTTGGGTTTTAAACTGGTGTTCGTAATTCCCGGGCGGATGTTGTTTGTGTAATACAATCAATGTTTACGGCTAAGCATAGTGGGGTATCTAATCCCAGTTTGTTTCTTAGCTTTCGTGGGTTCAGGGGAAATAAAGCTACTTTCGTAATTGGGTTTCATACTTTCGGATGCGTATAACTGCTCTGAAAGCGTTCTGCTCTAGTTTTTTTGATATTCCTTAACCACTCTTTACGCCGCTTTCTGTCAACTTGGGCCTCTCGTATAACCGCGGTGGCTGGCACGAGTTTTACCGGCCCTCTTAACTTTAACTAAGTCAAGTTTTCACTTATGGCTTAATATTTATCACTGCTGATTTCCCTTGAGGGTGTGGCTAAGCAAGGCGTCGTGGGCTAGATAGTTCTGTGCCTGATACCGGCTCCTCGTTCCCAAACAGGGGGGTAGGGGCATTCTCACAGGGGGGCGGATACTTGCATGTGTAAGTTTAGTTAGAGTTTACAGTAAAGTTAGGACCAAGCCTTTGTGCTTCCGGGGCTTCTTAGGGCCCATCTTAACATCTTCAGTGTTATGCTTTAATTAAGCTACGCTAGC